CATGTAGTATTCATCTATGCTTGGTGATAAATAAACCACCCGTACCCCCTTTGAGCTTTCAGAAATTTCATAAAATGGTCTTTCTAAAGACCCCCAATGACCAATCCTCGCATGAATTGCTAAAGATCCAATGAGTCCAACATTGATTCCTTCAGATGTGTCAATTGGGCAAATACGCCCATAGTGACTAGGATGGATATCGCGTATCCGAAAACTCGCAGTTCTCCCTGTCAACCCCCCAGGACCCAAATAACTTGATTTTCGCCCATGAACTATTTGTGTCAATGGATTTGTTTGATCCATAACTTGAGATAAGGGGTGTAGGCCGAAAAAGGATTCATAAGTGGTTGTTAATGCAGTTGAAGTTACCAAATTATGAGGAGTCGGTATCCATTTTTGCCTAATCGCTCCACCTATAGTTCCCCGAACCGCATTTTCTAAACGAATCATAGCCAATCCGAATTGATCTTGTAAAAGATCCGCTACAGAACGAATACGTTTATTTTTCAAGTGATTCAGATCATCAAGTGTACCCATTCCAAATTTCATTCCGATCAAGTGATCCGCAGCTGCCAATACATCCCGCGGTAACAAAAATGTAATGTGCTGAGGTATATCAAGATTAAGTCTCCGATTCATATTTCGTCGCCCAATCTTTCCTAATTCACATCTTTGTTGAAAAAATTTCTTTTGTAATTCCTTACATAAGGACTCAGAAAACACCGGATCCCCCCCCACACAAGCAAATTGTTGATAAAACTCCAAAATGGCATTTTCTTTTGACCCAATTTTTTCTTTTTCCTTATCATTCGGAAAAGACAAGAAAATTTCAGGGTAGCATACATTATCTATAATTTCTCTTAGATTCGAACCCATAGCTGATGATGGAACTAGAATAGATATTTTTTGTTTCCTGCTCACACGCGCCCATATCCTTGCTTTTCTATCAATCTCTAATTCTGATCTTCCTCCCCAATCTGATATTATGGTACCGGTATAGACCGGAATTCCCCTATGGTCCAATTCTGAACGGTAATAAATACCGGGACTTTGCAATATTTGATTGATAACTATTCTGTATATTCCATTTACTATAAAGGTTCCCAGGGAATTCATTAGAGGAATGTTTCCAATAAATATGGTTTGTTCTTGCATATCCCTACCCGTTTTCCAAATTAATCCCGCGGGTACATATAATTCAGAACAATATGTGAGCGATTCACGCACAGCATCTCTTTCTTTTATTAAAGGTTCTACCAATTGATATGTTTCCACAAATAATTGAAATTCAATTTCTTGATCTGTATCTTCAATTTTTGGAAACTTATAAAGTTCTTCCGTCAAGCCCTGATCAATGAATCTACAAAATCCTTCAAATTGTATCTGACTAAACCCAGGTATTGTAGACATTCCCTCATTTACATCTTGAAGCATCTTTATTTTAGTTTCCCATTTATCGAAAAAATCCCATGCATTGGCTCATTCTTCCATCGAACCATATGGATTTATCTAGCAATGATGGAATATAGATTCTGTTTACGGAATCGCATGAAATTTTACCCAACTTCATATATGTAATGTATGAAATACGGTATGATATGAGCAGAGAAATCCAAAAAATTTTCTACTTAAAATTTAAATTCGAATTTCTAACAAATACAAATGGAAATTACTTGATAAAAAATTCCTGAAAAAAAAAAAAATTCTGCCGCTTAGGTTTATGTTATGGAGTCTTGTATACAATATAAAAAGAGATCAAAAATTCACCTATTATTCTGATAATACACTCTGATTGAATACCAAAAAAGTAAAGGGACTCCTAATTTTTAATCTCTTCCCTATAAATGCGATAAAGACAGAAAAGATTCGCAGAGAGGAGAGACATTGTGACCCATTTGTTATGTTAGTCAAATTCGCGGAATACTAATGTAGTGCGCAAGAGGGGTTGTATTTATTAATAACACACAGGTCTGATTATGCGCATATCGCCTATCTAAGTTCTACTTGGGACAACATGACATGAAACGTGCTATATCCTAAATGATTTTTGATATTCAACAGATTCCATGAAAAATTGAAGCATGGTAATTCCCTTTTCCCTTCCTTAATTCCCCTTATTTCGCTTATAGACATATATAAATAAGAGAGCGTGTTAGGTATATCTGTGTAAAAATTGATGTTCTGGGGTTTACATATACACATAATTGTTGTTATAATTGTAATTGAAAAGTTTTTTATTTGAAAATAGTTGAAATTGACACTAATTAAATTAGTTGCATATCAATTGAATTTTCTTAATACTCATTTTTCTTATAACATTAAGGAAACAAACGCAATTTGAGATCCAAGAACTGAAGGCACAGTCAATAGTTAATGGTTCCTATTTCCATTTCATTTTTGATTCTGTAACTGAAAAGCCACATTCTCTCTTTCAATAGAAAGCAAAGGGAGGGTTGGCGTTGTGTAGTTGGAAATTTGAGATACTCTACAATTAATTCAAAGGAAGCCACCGGTTCCAATAAAAGGGCGAGGTTTCTTTTAGGTTTATTAGAATATAAAGGGGGTAAGAAAAACGGGATTCAAGATGCAAATCCAATCAAAAAATGGAATAGTTCTATCTATTTTTTTTTTCCGTTTTGGCGGCATGGCCGAGTGGTAAGGCGGGGGACTGCAAATCCCTTTTTCCCCAGTTCAAATCCGGGTGTCGCCTGATCAATAAAAACTAGAAATCCTTTTGTTGGTAGTATAAAAATCGACAAATTCTTGCCCATCAAAAGCAAGGGAAAAGGGCTAGAACGGCCGATACGTGCTCAAAATAGGGAGGTTCTATATCTATAAAAAATGTTAATCTTTACGACTAGGGTTCAAGGAAGGGTTTTAGTATAATAGAAGGGCTAGTCTATCAAGACTTTCATTACTAGTGTAGCGTCTACTGACCGAGTCTTGAGTTAGATAGTCAAACGGGGAATCAAACAAATGAAATTAGTAGTGGTGTAAAGGGCATAAGATACTTTGTATACAGACTCACAAAAGTCTCTGAATGCTCAGACATTCACTCAATATTGGATTGGATGGATAATTGGCTTTTCGTAGAATCAAATCAAAGTTTTTTTTTGACTTTTAGTTTTGGTAACCCCCAGGGAAAGGTAGAATGTAATGGGTGGTCTCCCGACTGTCTCTGTGCAACAATCGGGAAAAGTAAGTAAGGATTAGAGCAAAGAAGGGATAGAAAAATCTGAGATATTTTGATCTATCTTGATTGTCTTTTTTATGTCTTTCGCTTATGAAGATCAATAAAAAACAATAGGGCTTACTATTCCTACGTGTTCCATTACGAACATTCCTTTCAGTTTTATAATTCCAAAGAGTAACTGTGCTCTTGCTTGGGCTTAAGGCTTCCCAAATTCACCGGAAATCATATAAAAACTTGGTATGGGTGGATTTATTGGATTGGTTTATCAATTGTCTTCCTTCGGTCAGAATCCCTTTTTGACTCTGCGCCATTGATTCCATTATTATTAGTGATCAATAATCACTAATAGAAGAATTTCTTCATATTCATAGAGATAGGGGACATAATTCACATGGATATAGTAAGTCTTGCTTGGGCTGCTTTAATGGTAGTCTTTACATTTTCCCTTTCACTCGTAGTATGGGGAAGAAGTGGACTCTAGAGTCACTAAAAATTGAATTGAGTAATCAAACTGTATCAATAGTTTCAGAGATCATTCTGCAAGGCGTTTTTAATTTTAATAAAAAAGACTCCCATTTCCAAATTCTACAGGAATTCAGTACCAGTAAAAGTAGAGTAATATATGAAGAATAACCTTTCAATTAAACAAAAATTTCAATGATTCCCATGTTCGTATTTTCAAAGTAAAAGGGATATACATGAAATTTTTCGAAAAAAAAAAAAATTATTCCGAAGAGTAAAAGTGGACATTCGATTATCAGATTGATGGAATCACGACAAATCAAATGGATGTAGCAAAGAATTAGACTAAAATTGAGGGGCTCCTTCCATTTATATGTACTTAATATGTACATTACACATATGTGATTTATGTGTACCTGGATGAATATACATATTTTAGATGGATCTATAAAAAAAAAAGCCTATATTTTTTTTTACAGTCTAACTTTATACAATGATACGATAGATAGTATGGTAGAAAGGTTCCGATATTTCTTTCTACCATACTATCAGATCTCCTATACTGTTGATTCTAATCCATTCATCTCAATCAAGACGTGGGATTTGAATCTCCTTTCATTTATTCCATTAATTAATTATAAGAACTGACAAGTCAAGCTTGATTTTAATTTTAATCATTTTGACTGACCGTTTTTACATAAATAATAAGTAAAAAAGCAGTAGGAATTAGAATGAACAATGCAGTAGCAATAAATGCGAGAATATTTACTTCCATAATTTTATCGTTTTTTTTTTTTTTTACTTCACAATAACTCGGGATCTAATCCCATAGAGATTCTAAGTCTTTCTCCTGTAAATTCCAGGGGATGCAATTCATCCCGATGATATTAAACCGATGATATTAAATCGGATTAATATTATGAATAACAATATCTGAGCTATCAAATCTATTTATCGTCGAGAATTTAATAGTATAACATATGAAGATCTTTTATACATACGGAATGGAATTCCTGATCCAATCAAGAATCCTGTTGAATTTTTCATTCTTTGTTTCTTTTCTATACCCTCCCATTTTCTTTATAGAAAGAAAATCCAATAATGAGGTATCATCTGACCCATCTTACGCTTCGATTGGTCACAAACCAATCCATATAGTATATAGTAGAAGTGAAATAAAAGAAAAAAAAAAAAAGAAGCAAAGCAATTAAGTTTGAAACTAAGTTTTTTATAATCTAATTTCCTTAGAAGACAAAGAGGTTTGATAAAGATCGGTCCCAGTCTAAGAAATATTACTATATTTGACAAAATTACTATTCCATATTTGAAGCTTTCTTCGATAGGACCATTCAAAGAAATAGGAATAAAAAGAGATTATTCATTCCTTTACTAAGCTAAGACTTAGAGTGATAGATCTTTGTTTGATCTTTCTTTTTTGAATATCTTTTTGCCTTGGATTGATACTAGGACACACATAGAATCTCCAAAATTCGGTGTGCAATTTAATTTGACTGAAATAGATAGATTTTTCCAATTGGGAATTGGGGTTATACAAACTCGGAGCTAGAAAGGGAGGTACTTTTTAGATTAAAAGTATTCCGACGGAGTAACTAAGGTTAAGTTCATTTTCTATTTACAATATAATAAAAAAATCCCAATTTGTGTATGTGCTCCAGGAAAACAAATGGGTATTCTATTCCATGGATCGGGAGCAAGCGAAAAATCCAGACAAGAACACCATCTCTTGGAATCCTGCATTATAGTGCTACCAACAATTGTACCAATCTACATATGTCTCTCCCTCATCAATCGGTACTAATTAAATTTAAATTAATTAAAATTGCCATATTGTATTTGTTCAATAAGAAATGTAAAACGATAAAGGAAAGAAAAAAGAAATAAGAATCCCAGACTGGAAATTAGATTCTGCTTCGTGTCCCCCCTTCACAGAAAATAGAGAGATGAATTGATGGATTCACCAGATTCTAGGTCGGGACTGACGGGGCTCGAACCCGCAGCTTCCGCCTTGACAGGGCGGTGCTCTGACCAATTGAACTACAATCCCAGAAAAATGAGAATGAGGTGTACAACATACATATTTTCAAAAATTTCATTCAAAATTAGTTCAATTCTAGCTAGAATCGTCGTATTGTAACAGAGCAACGAGTGATATATTCCTATCCACACGAATATGGACTTTAGCGCGAACGACACAGATTGCTAGTAATTCTATTGTAAAATCGTATCAAATCAATTGAAAATAGCTATTTTTTTTTTTTTTTACAGATCATAATATGAATCTAGATCATAAAAAAGATCAGAATCATAATATGTGGGAACCTTTAAAACTAAATGAAAATGAAATAGGGGATAGAAAAATGAAATGGATTCTTTTCTTTATTCCTCCGTATCGGACGTTTCTGTAAAAAAAATTGTATATCATCTCATGATGGATCGGCAAATTTTTGGGCCGAGCTGGATTTGAACCAGCGTAGACATATTGCCAACGAATTTACAGTCCGTCCCCATTAACCACTCGGGCATCGACCCAGGAAGAATCAATTCTAGACTTATTGATAATCCATGAGCAACTCCCTTTTGTAGTACCCTACCCCCAGGGGAATTTGAATCCCCGCAATCTCCTTGAAAGAGAGACGTCCTGACCACTAGACGATGGGGGCATACCTGCCCGATCGCCACCATACTATGCTCATAGTATGAACAGTTTTTTGTAATTGTCAATATAATGTAATGGTGTGAATAAGCCCAAGGAAGCTTTCCACCTTTCAGGATTCCTAGAATTTTTTTTTTATTTTTCACTCAGGGTTCACAAACCATTCCCTATAATTATATAGAATTAATGAAGTATAGGATCCCTTCAGGGAGTGATTTGTCCGGCAAAAAAAAAAAAAGATTAAACTTCATTTTTCAATTCAACTTTCACTCATCGAGTCAGGCATTGTTAAGATAACATATGCCTATCTCGATCTCAGACTAAGACAGGAAATTAAGAAACGCTAGAAAGTTTCTATATAGTTTGGTTCCGGGTATGAGTTCAATCTATTCATCACATGATTCGATAAAATAGATAATATCTTGGGTCTATAGTCGAATTTTGTATCAATCAATTGAATCTCGTTCCGATGAGGGTTAATAAAAAATAAAGCAAAGTAATTAGGTTTTATCCCGGACTTCCTAAAAAAAATTATTGTTTCTGAATGAAACACTATGGAAACATATACATATATATCTCTCCATATATTATATACATAGGTACATGCAGTAAATTCATAGTGGCTAGTGTCTCACTCAGGAATTGATTCAAAAGGGCCCCTTTAACTCAGCGGTAGAGTAACGCCATGGTAAGGCGTAAGTCATCGGTTCAAATCCGATAAGGGGCTTTTTCCACAAAACTCCAGTCTGAGTCTTTATTTTGTAGTTTTGTAGTAGAGAATAGGAATATTGTTGATATTTGTAATAAAAAAAGTAAACATCTGCATAACATAATAAGTTATTATTCTAAAAAAATGAGTCAATTATTTAAATATAATAAGTTATAAGGTATACTATAGTAGTATCATTAAAAAGTTGAACATTTGTTCATTATAATGATAAGTCATCCCACTATTTGAGAGGATGACTATGTCACTACAAGCTCTATCACGGTTCATTCTTCAAGATTATTGGTTCGGGGACATAGATATTCTATCTCCCCAATCCCAATTATGAATTAATAAATATTCCCACTTTTTTATTATTCCAAAAAATTCATCGTCAAATCAAGATAAGAAATCAACAAAAAAAAAAAGAAAAAGTAAGTGGACCTGACCCATTGAATCATGACT